ACCAATTTGGTCCCGAGGTAAGGAATAACCAGTTACACCAAAAGATGCAGTCAATACAGCCAAAATCACACCTGTAACCCAAGTCAATTCGCGAGGTTTTTTAAATCCACCTGTGAGATACACACGAAATACGTGTAGGATCATCATTAGCACCATCATACTTGCTGACCATCGATGAACTGATCGGATTAACCAACCAAAGTTGGCTTCAGTCATTATGTATTGAACAGAGGCAAAAGCCTCTGTAACGGTCGGACGATAGTAAAAAGTCATAGCAAAACCGGTAGCTACTTGTACTAAAAAACAAGTAAGTGTGATCCCTCCTAGACAATAAAATATGTTGACATGAGGAGGAACATATTTACTAGTTATATCATCTGCAATCGCCTGAATCTCGAGACGCTCCTCGAACCAATCATATACTTTATTGAGATAGGTAAACCAAAGAGACTCCCCCTCTGAGAACCGTATATGAGAATTTCATCTCGTACGGCTCAAGCAAAAACACCCAAATAGTGGTTGCAACGGATATGTAATAGAAAGTTTGAAACTTCTTAGCCACTTGATTCAATCGTCCCTGAAGATACGAAGCGAAGGAACCAAAATCCGGAATCTCTTCTTTGTGATGTGATGATAATGCCAAAATATCAAGTTGGCTCATTCGTCTTTATGTTGATCGTTACAGGCCTCTTGAATCTTCTCCTCCCCTATTTATTTTATTTTGGATTTGTTGTTTTTGTTTGTGCGTAATACGGATTTACTATATGTTTTGTTTACTATTGATAGGAATTCTCTTGTGGAGACCCTATGAATCGATTGAAACCTCAGATTCATACTAGAACCACGATGATTCAATAAAGCGCCCAAGCTAAGCCCAAAGGTTCTCTGAGTAAGAACCATTTGATCATCACTTATTCAATGAATGGATGGAATGACTAAAAATCCATAGAAACATTGGTCCTTCGGTCAAAATAAGCATAATTCTGAAGGAAGAAAAATCGTTCGATTTATGACTCGTTGTTTGAAAATTTGTTGGAGTCCGGTCGCGAGGTCTGAATAGTAGGTATGAATCATAGTTCAAATATTTATTGATCTATTCCATATATTCCGTGCTCCAGATACTAGAATGAATATCCGACGAGGTAGAACCATCTCTATCGAGATGACAGACCTATTCTCTGTACTATCAATAGGATCAATTATAACAAGTCACACACTCATATTCCGGAAATACCGAAACAACGGAATTCCACGGTCGAACTACCAGAATGGCCTAGAAATCCGAGTCCTAAGTGATTCATTTTGGATTGAAAAGCTAGGACTTCATGGTTCTTATGGGACCTAATTCATTGAAATTCCATCCAGTAAAACGGAAGAATTATAAATCTCCAAAATAATAGATAGGAATATCGCAAATAGAGCCATTGCGACACCCATGAAGGGGGTAGTTCCCCATCCAGGAGCCACTTTACCATATTCCGAATTCAATGGTTTCAATAAATCCCCTGTAATAGTTCGTCTTGGCCCAGATCTAGAACTACCCTCAACGGTTTGTGTAGCCATAAATCCTATTGCATTGGTTGAGATCTGTTGACTTTGTATACTATTTCGTTGTAAATAAACGATCTTATCGTAGCGTAGATCGATCGTGGTCTTGAAATTATCTAATAATGGAAACAGCAACCCTAGTCGCCATCTCCATATCTGGTTCACTTGTAAGCTTTACTGGGTACGCCTTATATACCGCTTTTGGGCAACCCTCTCAACAACTAAGAGATCCATTCGAGGAACACGGGGACTAGTTGAAATAATGAACCTCCCATATTGGGGGGCTCATTACTTCAATTGAGATAATGAAAAATCATTTCATCTTTTTAGTCGGAACCTTAGGCGGATCTCGAAAAAAGATAGCGAAAAAAATGATCCCTAAAGTCGAGACTAACAGGAATGTATAAACCAATGCTTCCATAGATTCGATCGTGGTTTACAATTATAGCTTCCACACCTATTCATTTGGGATCATTTCCCAGATAAAGAAAGGGCAAGAGTCAAAGAAAAGGCGATGATGAAAATCAAGATTTCTCCAATCCCTTATGTCAAATCAAAAAAAAATCAAATAGAGGCGAAAGATACCAGAGCAATGTTGTATCAGACTACTTGTCTCTTTGTAGTTGGATCTCCAAGTTTTTGGAATGCCCCAAATTCCACTTGAGCATCCAAATCTGGGTCAATACCAGCAAAAACATCTCTGAACAAGGTTCTAGCGCCATGCCAAATGTGTCCGAAAAAGAAGAGCAAAGCAAACGTAGCATGTCCAAAAGTGAACCAACCTCTTGGACTGCTACGAAAAACACCATCGGATTTCAAAGTAGCACGATCTAATTCAAAAATTTCACCCAATTGGGCACGTCTAGCATATTTTTTCACAGTAGCGGGATCACTATAACTGACTCCATTGAGTTCGCCACCATAGAACTCAACAGTTACACCTACCTGTTCGACACTATACTTTGATTCTGCCCTTCTAAAAGGAACATCGGCTCTCACAATTCCGTCTCCGTCTACCAAAACTACTGGAAATGTTTCAAAAAAAGTAGGCATACGACGTACAAAAAGCTCATGCCCTTCTTTATCTCTAAAGATGGGGTGTCCTAACCATCCAACAGCTATTCCATCCCCGTTATCCATTGAGCCTGCTCTGAATAATCCCCCTTTCGCCGGATTATTACCGATGTAATCATAAAAAGCTAATTTTTCGGGAATTTTAGACCAAGCTTCCGACAAACTCAGATTTTCGGCTAGCCCGGCACCAACCCTTCGATATATTTCTTGCTGGAAGTATCCCTGATCCCACTGATAACGAGTGGGACCAAATAATTCGATCGGGGTAGTTGCTGAACCATACCACATAGTTCCAGCAACAACGAAAGCTGCAAAAAAGACAGCAGCGATACTACTGGAAAGGACCGTTTCAATATTGCCCATACGTAATCCTTTGTATAGACGTTGGGGCGGGCGGACACTAAGATGGAATAGACCCGCTAATATGCCCAATGTCCCCGCTGCAATATGATGAGAGGCTATTCCTCCCGGAACAAAAGGATCAAAACCTTCCGCGCCCCACGCTGGATTTACAGATTGTACTTTTCCGGTTAGGCCATAAGGATCGGACACCCATATTCCAGGACCATACAAGCCTGTTACATGAAATGCGCCAAACCCAAAGCAAGCCACCCCTGAGAGAAATAAATGAATTCCAAAGATCTTGGGCAAATCCAAAGAGGGTTTTCCCGTACGTTCATCACAGAATATTTCTAGGTCCCAATACACCCAATGCCAGATAGCTGCTAAGAAGCACAAGCCAGAAAACACAATATGTGCCCCGGCCACACCTTCGTAACTCCAAATACCCGGATTCGTTATAGTTCCTCCTGTGATACTCCAACCACCCCATGAATTGTTTATTCCTAAACGAGTCATGAAAGGGATAACGAACATACCTTGTCTCCACATTGGATCAAGAACGGGGTCAGAGGGATCAAAAACTGCTAATTCGTATAAAGCCATCGAACCGGCCCAACCAGAAACTAGAGCTGTATGCATTATATGGACAGAAAGCAACCGACCGGGATCATTCAATACGACGGTATGAACACGATACCAAGGTAAACCCATGGAAATACCCCTTTATCAAAGAAAAAATAGACACTATGTAACTTTATCGCATTGGAAAAGACTATGCTATGGACCTCACCTTTTCAGTGGATTATCCCGAAGCAAGGGTTAATATTTATTTCGTTCCGTTGGTAATAATTGAACAATTCTGTTCGTAGGAACAAAGAGAAGCAGATCTATTCTATACCCAATAAGTACCAATACGCAATGGGGGCTGGTCCCATTTTTTGTGAGCGAATGCATAGATACTTGTTCATCATTCAAACGATCCATTCGTAAGAATTTTTCTTTATTCATTCTGTCTTCCTCCATGAACCTTCGAATCTATGGATAAAATACGATAAACGGCAATATTATGAAGACAATAAACCCGTTGTTACGTTTCCACATCAAAGTGAAGTATAGTACTTAACCTCTTTTTCTTTAATTTAATGCCCATTGGTGTTCCAAAAGTACCTTTTCGGAGTCCTGGAGAGGAAGATGCAGTTTGGGTTGACGTATAGTGCGACTTGTCAGACATATTGGGTCATATGGGATTTCCCCGTTCTCTCCCCCGATGGAGATATCCTCTCTTTCGCCCAAGAAAGATTGATTGAACCATCAATAATTCGGAGCGTGAAGTGCAATTAGATCAATTTATTGGGGGATCCATATTATCAATTAGAAGAATTTATGGTTGGCTTGGACCAATAAAATGAAGTATACAGGCTCCGTTCAGAAAATACCAAATTGGTAATCTATGTATGATTACCATTCGTATCATAAATGATTCCTTTATACCATATGAGTGATCTCATACTGCCAATCAATGGAGTAATATGATGAATACATCATATATTGGGCGGAAGACATGAAACGAATTGAAAAAAAAAAGAAGTCGTAGCAAAAAGAAGTGGTACTGAGATTATTTGTCCTATATGTGCAAATAGAATTCGGGCAGATCTTTACCCGGAGTAGAGCATAAACCTAAAAGAATTGAAGAGGCCCATTCAGGAACAAGAAAATTACATCGTGATTTGGATCTCGATGAAACAATACATCAATGAGAGGTTAGTTCGATAAGTTCAGTGAATTCTAGGGAAGCAAGTCAAGTCAAAACTCATGTTTCTTGAAAAATGGAAGAAAAAGCCCCTTCGTTAGGAAAAACCCTGCTACGAAAAGAGAAAAGGGCTGGAATCGACACATTGATTCTTTTTTTGTTTCGCAATTTTTATTTTTTGAACCGTATGCATCCAAAGGTGCGTGTACGGTTCCTAAAGGATACAACTTTGTCCTAATCAACCGACTTTATCGAGAAAGATTACTTTTTTTAGGCCAAGAGGTTGATAGCGAGATCTCGAATCAACTTGTTGGTCTCATGGTATATCTCAGCATAGAGGATGATACCAGGGATCTTTATTTGTTTATAAACTCTCCCGGCGGATGGGTAATACCAGGAATATCTATTTATGATACTATGCAATTTGTGCCACCAGATGTGCATACAATATGCATGGGATTAGCCGCTTCAATGGGATCTTTCATCCTGGTCGGAGGAGAAATTACCAAACGTCTAGCATTCCCTCACGCTTGGCGCCAATGAGTTTTTTATTTGAGAGAAAAAGAAGACTATGCCTTCGCCATATGGAATATAAATAATAAGTAATAATAGCATGGCACTTCGAGTTCGATATGAGCAAACCATTCTCGTTTTTTCATAACATGAGATTATGTATCGAGATAGTAGTATGAAACAAAGGTTATTTCCGATTTGATCTTATGTATCGGGGTTCCATTTCAGCGTCACAAACCTTTTTGCTTCCACACCAGAAGTCTCTTTCCGATATTTATGTTATGAAAGAGTATGAAAAAAAAAAGATTCTTTTTTCCTTATTTGATCAGATCAAAAAGAAACTTTGGGATTGCTGAATCTCAGACGAGATAAATATAGAAAGCAACGGAACCATCATAGTATTTTTTGACTCCTACGAAAGGAAGGATGGTAAATGGATCATTCAACGATCTGGGTCTGATGGATTCTATTTGTCTCTTTCTTTGATGGAAGGGAAAAAGAAATTCCATTGCAGAGCCGTATGCAATGCACAAAAGATGCCTGTACGGTTGTTCAATTCTATCTTTTTCTTCTTGTTTGTTATTCTTTATACCTTCCTTTCGCCCGATCATGCGAGATAGAGGAATCGTTTATTATGTTATATCATCAGGGTTATGATCCACCAACCTGCTAGTTCTTTTTATGAGGCACCCACAGGAGAATTTATCCTGGAAGCGGAAGAACTACTGAAACTCCGCGAAATCCTCACAAGGGTTTATGTACAAAGAACGGGCAATCCTTTATGGGTTGTATCCGAAGACATGGAAAGAGATGTTTTTATGTCAGCAGCAGAAGCCCAAGCTCATGGCATTGTTGATCTTGTAGCGGTCGAAAATACCGGGGATTTCGCATAAATCCGTGATTCCATTTCGAATCATAATTCGAATGAACCGTGATTTGATCTTTTATCTTCTTACCCGGGTAAAATAAAATAGTAAATGGAAGTAATTCATAATCATCCGGTTAGGATCGATCTAAACCAGCCCATTCTGTATACGATTCAGCATGCCAACTATTAAACAACTTATTAGAAACACAAGACAGCCAATCAGAAATGTCACGAAATCCCCAGCTCTTCGAGGATGTCCTCAGCGTCGAGGAACATGTACTAGGGTGTATGTGCGACTCGTTCAGATCATGAGCTAGAACAAATGAGACAATTTTTCCAGTCTCAATGACCAGTACCAATGAATGGGATAGAATGGAAGAACTCCATTCACTATCTAAAAATAAAGATCTATCATATACCTCTATTGTGTATGGAATTTATGGTTTCCATTGGTGCAAATCCAATCACCTCGATTTGAGATGAAAAGCAATTCTCCATTGGTAGCAAATGGTTATCCATTAAGCGGGGGAAATGGTATTTAAGAAGCAGAAATATTATGCTCCTACTCTTGCAAGAACGGACTAACAGGGTCAGCTACCTAGCCAACCTTCATAATTAAATGCCGTCACTGTATGAATAGATCTCATTGTGAAAAGACCTATTACTGGATAATTCATGGGTAGAGCCAAAGAGTGTGAACTGTACAAGTTACCAATAACATTGATTAAATGAGGGAAGGGGCTCCGGTGTATAGAGAGGGCCTCACCGTTTAAGAAGTAACCATAGAAACGATGGAAGCCACTATTTATTTATTTATCCATTTACATTTACTACCTATTTATTTTATACCTATTTTATACCAAATATCGGTAAAATTTCTTATTTTGAGGTGAAATAAATGCCTGGAAGAAATAAAAAATCGTGGTTGGGAAGGTCATAGTAGCAAAAGCCATTGGAATTTTTATTTTATACATCGGAAGAATCCGTTTTGTTATTAATAAATCAGGAGAGGGGAAAAGAATGACTGAAAGAAAAGAAATCGATTAGTTATTCATCAAAGTTTAATTTGATTCAATGACCAGAGTTAGACGAGGATATATAGCTCGGAGACGTCGAACAAAAATTCGTTTATTTGCATCAACCTTTCGAGGGGCCCATTCAAGACTTACTCGAACTACTACTCAACAGAAAATGAGAGCTTTGGTGTCCACTCATCGGGATAGAGGCAGGCGAAAGAGAGATTTTCGTCGTTTGTGGATCACTCGGATAAATGCAGTAACTCGTGAGAATAGGGTATCCTATAGTTATAGTCGATTAATACATGATCTGTACAAGAGGCAGTTGCTTCTTAATCGTAAAATACCTGCACAAATAGCTATATCAAATAGGAATTGTCTTTACATGATTTCCAATGAGATCATCAAATAAGGAGATTGGAAGGAATTCACCGGAATGATTTAAACGGAGTTCCCCGGAGAATGACCTCCGGGAAGGTAGAGTAGAAATTAATATGATAAGATAAGTAGTAGGAATGAACGAACACGTTTCAAAAAAAAACAGATTTCTTCTTCTCCCATTCTTTTTTTTATTCTATTACGACGCAACAATCAAATCTCTCGGCTTTTTCGAACAAAACATCAATCAATCTGATTTTGAATTCCAATTAGAGTTGTTTTGATTCAATTGAGGAGTAGGCCTATTTATTTCTGGTTCTAGGACCAGTAGTTCTAGGGATCGACTCGGTTTTCTCAAATTGTTTCTCATTATTAAGAAAAGGTAACGAAGATAAAATACGAGCTTGTTTTATAGCAATAGTAATTAATCGTTGTTGTTTCAAGGTCAATCTATTCACTCGTCTAGATAATATTTTTCCCTGTTCACTAATAAATTGACTAATTAAACTCATGTTTCTATAATCAATTCGATCCCCCGATCCAATTGGGGGCAAACGCCTACGAAAAGATCGCTTGGATTTACGAAAGAGTCGCTTGGATTTATCCATGGTTTATTCCTTATCTCTAAAATCCCATTTCTTCATTCATTTCGGATCCGACCGAAATAGGACTTGATTTGTTTATATATATATAATTTCTTCCTGTTCCTTGGAAGGATGGTACACGTGTTCCGTTCGATCTATTTCTTTATCTCCCCATGAATCGTATGCTTGTAACAATAAGGACAGAATTTTCTCAATTCCAATCGACTAGGTGTATTGTGTCGATTCTTTTGAGTAATATATCTGGAAGTGCCTCGCGATTCTTTATTGAAATCATTTCGGACACAACTGGTACATTGCAAAATAACTATTCCTCTGACATCTTTACCCTTGGCCATGAACCTCCTTTGGATTCACTCAATTCTTCTATTTTCGATCCGAACCGAAGAAGAAGAAAGGAACGAAAAATAAATAGAAAATAGGTTGCTAACTCGAAATCCAATTATGAAAGATTTCGTTGCAATCAATAAAGTAATAAAATCATAAGTAATACAATTATTTCTAACTATTCATTATTCCTAATCCCAGCATTTCATTTACTATCTTATATGATCTCGAACAGCCTGCCCTAGACCCCCATTTCTATTTCTGTTCTACCTCTATTAATTCTATCCTGAACCCGAGTTTGACTGAGGTTCAATCCACTTTTATTCTTTCTCTTTCCTTCCTATCCTAAAGAACTGAAAAAAAAGGGGGGGGGTTGGTCACAGAGAATTTATTGTATCTCTAATCTTCTTCATTCATCCATTCCCATATCAGTAACTAGAATGAAAAAAAGGGGAATACCAACGCATCTGGGAATAAACGATTGATCTCTATCAATAGACCTGCTAAAGACCCAAACCATAGAGTAGTTAGCACAGGTGCCACGGAGAGATATGTTTTTATATCTCGCATTGAAAATCCTCCTTCTTTATTGGAATACATATATGATCAGATGCATATGTAGTTAAAGATCACTTGTATTTGTACGCGGAATCCCTAACTAAAATGGATATGTACAATGATCCGGTAGATGAGATCCACTTGTACCTAAAACAGAAAAAGATGACCCCCTCTTCCTGAGCATTACCGATAAATATTAATTCTTTTATACGTTAGGTTTCATATGTAAATAATTCTTTTATTATATGAGATATGAGACCAAAAAGAAGAAATGGCAAGAGAAATTGTATATAGATAGAGGAAATAACGATGTGGAAAACAAGACAGGGATTCTCTACAATGACACTGTACAACAATTAAAAGGGATGTAGCGCAGCTTGGTAGCGCGTTTGTTTTGGGTACAAAATGTCACGGGTTCAAATCCTGTCATCCCTACCTATTATTTTTCCTATGGCCAGTAACGAGGGGTCAATTGAGATCGATGAAAATTGGACATAATCTTTTATTTTATGATACTATATGCAATGCATGCAAAATGTATTGGGGGTACAAAAAGAATCCTTTTCTTGACAGTCGTATCTGCTGTCATAAGAAAGCGCTCTTAGTTCAGTTCGGTAGAACGTGGGTCTCCAAAACCCGATGTCGTAGGTTCAAATCCTACAGAGCGTGATTCTGTTCTTTTAATGTCGAATCACAATAAAACAACTTCACTAACTTGAACTGCAACCTGAATTTGACCCCCTGCAGATTAAGGAGGAGGTCAATCAAAAAAAAAAAGATGTTACTCAATCAAAGGTCCAACTGATCACCGCGTCTGTATTGTAAATATGCAGTTACGAATAATCCAGCCAAAGTAATAGGAATTAGACCTAAGACGATTCCAAATAGAAAAACTTCAATCATTTCAATTTATTTGAAAGAGGAGAAAAAGAGAGGTAATATCTATCCCTAAATATTAATCCCAATCTCTCATGAATCTCAATGACCAAGAATTGGCAATTGGCGCGGAAGGAACTATAGAATA